CCAGAAAATAGTTTAGTTTAGAATTCTGGCTTTGGGAGCCAGGGGTGAGAGTTAAAATCTCTCTTTTCTGGGCGCTAGGGAGGAATTTAACCTCCGATCTTCGGATTACAAGACCGATGCTTTTATACTAAGCTACTAGGGCAAGCTCATTTCAGTGCTTTATTTTCTAATCATCCTGCTAGTGGGAAGAGAACAAGGAACAGTGCGAAATATAGGACGGATGCGATTTGTCCGATGATAATGAATGGATGTTCTACTGGTATTCCTCCAATTCATGTCAGGATAATCATGTCTGCGACTAGAGTTCAAAATAGGAATTGGGTGATTGGGCGGAACGTTAGTCCTCGTTGTTTTGAGGTGTGTAATAGGGGTACCACCATTAGTACGAGGATAGAGAATAGTAGTGCAAGAACTCCTCCCAGCTTGTTGGGAATTGATCGGAGAATGGCGTAGGCAAATAGGAAATACCACTCTGGTTTAATATGAGGGGGAGTAACCAGGGGATTGGCTGGAGTGAAGTTTTCTGGGTCTCCTAAAAGGTTTGGGGAGAATAATGCCAGGAGTGTGAGGGCTAGTAGTATAATCACGAACCCAAGGAGGTCTTTGTATGAAAAGTATGGGTGGAAAGAAATTTTGTCTGCGTCTGAGTTCAGCCCGATGGGGTTATTTGATCCTGTTTCGTGGAGAAACAGTAGGTGAATGACAGTAGCGGCGGCGATAACGAATGGTAGAAGGAAGTGAAATGCAAAGAATCGTGTTAATGTTGCATTGTCTACGGAGAAGCCTCCTCAAATCCATTGGACTAATATATCTCCCATGTATGGCACGGCGGATAGAAGGTTTGTGATTACTGTAGCGCCTCAAAAGGATATTTGTCCTCATGGAAGAACATAACCGACAAAGGCTGTCATTATAACTAGGAGTAGGAGAACTACTCCAATGTTTCAGGTTTCTTTGTAAAGGTATGATCCATAATATAGGCCCCGGGCAATGTGTATGTAGATACAGATGAAGAAGAATGATGCTCCATTGGCGTGAATATTACGAATTAGTCAGCCGTAGTTTACATCTCGGCAGATGTGGGTAACGGATGAGAATGCGGTTGAAATGTTTGAGGTGTAATGTATAGCTAGAAATAGGCCGGTTAGAATTTGAGTAATTAAGCATAATCCTAGTAGAGAGCCAAAGTTTCATCATGCTGAAATGTTGGATGGTGTGGGTAGGTCAACTAGTGCGTCATTAGCGATTTTAATGAGGGGGTGTGTTTTTCGTAGGCTTGCCATTAATGGTTCTTGTAGTTGAATAACAACGGTGGTTCTTCAAGTCATTGGTCTCGGTTAAAGTCTGAGCAAGAATTATGACCTATTTCATGTTTTTATTATTAATAGCTTTGGTTGTGGGGTTAGTTGCTGTTGCTTCTAATCCTACTCCTTATTTTGCTGCTCTTGGTTTGGTGGTTGCAGCTGGGGTTGGATGCGGGGTTTTGGTTGGTCATGGGGGCTCTTTTTTATCTTTAGTTCTCTTTTTAATCTATCTAGGGGGGATGCTTGTAGTTTTTGCTTATTCAGCGGCTTTGGCCGCCGAGCCTTATCCTGAAGCCTGGGGTAGTCGTTCTGTTTTAGGTTATGTGTTAGTATATCTTTTAGGGGTTGGTTTAGTGGCAGGGTTCTTTTGAGGGGGCTGATATGAAGGATCGTGGGTGGTTGTTGATGGACTGAAGGAGTTCTCTGTTTTACGTGGAGATGTTAGTGGGGTGGCTGTGATGTACTCGTCGGGTGGGGGAATATTGGTGATTTGTGCTTGGGTGCTGCTTTTAACCCTGCTTGTTGTGTTGGAACTCACTCGTGGTTTAAGTCGTGGGGCCCTTCGTGCAGTTTAGAGGAGAACAGGTAGGATGGCTAGAATTAGGGTTAGGAGGAAAATAGTTAGGTATGTTTTAATTATTCCTCGTGAGATGTCGTTTGTAACTTTTGCTATGGTCATTTGTGTTAGTGCTAGGCCTTTTGGTCCTATGGCTTCTAGTCATGTTTTGTCTAGTTGAGTGGCGGCTGATTGACCTAAGGTGAGTTTAAGCTTTGGTAGGAGTCGGTGAATGATTGCGGGGAAAAATCCTAATATATTTGAGAAATGGTGTAATGGGATAATTGGGGTAACTTTTACTTGTTTGCTTGTTATGTTGGCTAGTTCTATAGCTACTAGTAGGCCTGCAATTGTTATGAGAAGGGCTGCTATTTTTAGGGTGGTTGGTATTGACATAATTGGTGTTTTTATTGGTAGGAAGTTTTGTGTAATAATGAGGCCTGCAATAATGCTTCCTCAAGCGAGTCGTTTAATGGAGTTAATCACTAGTGGATTATTTTCGTTAATTGGGGAGAGGGCCAGGAATCGTGGGGTTCCTATAACTACAAAATATACTAATCGGAAACTGTATACTGCGGTGAATGATGTGGCAATTAATGTTAGGGTTAGGGCTCAGGCGTTTAGGTGGGAGGTGTTTAGGGCTTCAATAATTGCGTCTTTTGAGAAGAATCCTGCCAGGAAGGGGGTTCCTGTTAGTGCTAAACTACCAATCGTAAAATAAGTTGAGGTTGCAGGTATAATATTAAATAGGCCCCCTATTTTTCGGATATCTTGTTCGTCGTTTAGGCTGTGAATAATGGATCCTGAGCATAGGAATAGTATGGCTTTAAAGAAAGCATGGGTGCAGATGTGAAGGAATGCCAGTTGTGGTTGGTTTAATCCAATTGTAACTATTATTAGGCCTAATTGACTAGATGTTGAGAAAGCTACAATTTTCTTGATATCGTTTTGGGTTAGAGCACAGGTGGCTGTGAATAGTGAGGTTAGTGCTCCAAGGCATAGGCAGGTTGTTAGAGCTAACTGGTTATTTTCTATGAGGGGGTGGAGGCGAATAAGCAGGAAAATTCCTGCAACAACTATGGTACTTGAGTGGAGTAGGGCAGATACTGGTGTAGGGCCCTCCATGGCGGAGGGAAGTCAGGGGTGTAGGCCAAATTGGGCTGATTTTCCTGTTGCTGCTAGAGCAAGTCCTATTAAGGGAATTGTTAAATCGAAGTTTTTTGATAAGACAAAGATTTGTTGAATTTCTCAGGAGTTAAGGTTCATTGCAAATCAGGCCATAGTTATGATTAACCCGATGTCTCCTACTCGGTTGTAGATTACAGCTTGAAGAGCGGCTGTGTTGGCATCTGCCCGTCCGTGTCATCATCCGATAAGTAAGAAGGATATGATTCCTACTCCTTCTCAACCAATAAATAGTTGAAATATATTGTTAGCTGTAACTAGAATAATTATGGCTACTAAAAACGTGAGTAGATATTTAAAGAATCGGTCAATATAGGGGTCGGAGTGTATATATCACAGTGCGAACTCTAGAATTGATCAGGTTACATAGAGGGCAATTGGGACAAAAATTAGGGAGTAGTGGTCAAATTTAAAGCTGATGTTTACGTCAAATGTTTGGGTATTTATTCATTGTCAGTTTGTGATAATTCCTTCTGTTTTTAAATTCAGAAAAATTATTAACGGTAAGAGACTAATGAAGAATGCGGAACTAACGGCAACTTTTGTTATTCCTGCCATGTTTGACCCTTGTTGGTTGGGGTTTAATGTAGTAAGTAGCGGGTATACTAAAATAAAAAAGATTAGGAGAAGTGATGAGTGTATAATTAATGTCATTTTAGCTTCTACTTGGATTTGCACCAAGAGTTTTTGGTTCCTAAGACCAACGGATGAACTGTTATCCTTTAAAAGCGCAAGGAAGCCACGGATTTTAACCATGGAGGGCAAGGATTAGCAGTGCTTGCTATTTTCTGTTCTTCCTTGGTGAGTAAGGAGACTTTAACTCCTATCTTTAGAATCACAATCTAATATTTTGGCTAAACTATACTTACAGTAGCATCATCCTCATATGAGTTCTGGTTTTGTTACCAATAGGATGACGGGAACTAGGTGTAGTGTTATCAGTAGGTGTTCTCGGGTATGAAATGGTTGGAGTCCCGTAATATGATTTGGTGTAGGGCCTCGTTGTGATATAAGGAACATATATAGGGAGTAGCCAGCTGTAATAAGTGTTCCTAGACCTGTAAGTAGAATTGTTCATGGGGATCAGTTAAATAGTGTTGTAATGATTATAAGTTCTCCTATTAGGTTGGGTAGTGGTGGGAGTGCTAGGTTAGCTAGGTTAGCAATGAATCATCATACCGCGGTTAGTGGAAAAATAATTTGTAGTCCTCGGGCAAGGATTATTGTTCGGCTGTGTGTTCGTTCATAAGCTGTGTTGGCTAAGCAGAATAGTGCTGAGGAGACTAATCCGTGGGCAATTATTAAAATAATTGCTCCTGAAAATCCTCATGGGGTTTGGATTAAAATCCCGCCTGCTACAAGGCCCATGTGACTTACGGATGAGTAGGCGATTAGTGATTTTAGGTCTGTTTGTCGGAGGCAAATTGACCCTGTTATAATAATGCCTCATAGGGCTAAAATAATAAATGGGTAGGCCAGTTCTTTTGATAGGGGGTCTAATATCACTATTATTCGTATTATTCCGTATCCACCTAGTTTTAGTAAGACTGCTGCTAATACTATTGATCCTGCTACAGGGGCTTCTACATGTGCTTTTGGTAGTCAAAGGTGTACTCCATATAATGGTATTTTAACTAAAAATGCGATTAGGCAGCCAGCTCATCAGATTATATGGCCTCAAGAATTGAGTTGTAGAGGTTGTGAATATTGGAGAACTAGTATTGATAGTGTGCCCGTAGATTGCTGGAGAAGGAGAAGGGCAACTAGGAGCGGGAGTGATCCTGCTAGAGTATAAAATAAGAAGTAGGTTCCTGCATTGAGTCGTTCGGTTTGATTTCCTCATCGGGTAGTAATAATAAGGGTGGGGATAAGTGTAGCTTCAAATATAATATAAAATATAATAATTTCTGTGGCGCCGAATGCTATAATTAGAAAGGCTTGTAGTGTGGCCAGGAGCGTAATATACAATCGTTGTCGGCTAATTGGCTCTGGATTAATGTGGTTTTGGCTGGCTAAAATTATAAGGGGAAGTAGTCAGCATGTTAGTACTAAAAGGGGGGTTGATAGTGGATCTGTGGCTAAGTATGTGTTGGAGGAAGTTCATCCAGTTTCAGATGTCCATTTAAATCATATTAGGCTAATGGAGGCAATTAGGAGGCTGTGTGCGGTTGTAGTTGTCCATAGCCATTTAGGGGAAGTTAATCAAATTGTTGGGAATAATATAAATGTGGGAATAAGTACTTTTAGCATTGTAGAAGATTGAGGTTTTGTAGTCGGTCAGTGCCGTGGGTACGAGCAGTGGCAACTAGTAGGGCCAGACCAGTGCTAGCTTCGCAAGCAGAGAAGGCCAAAAGTAATATGGGGGCCGTTGAAAATCCTGTAGATTCAAATTGTAGGGCTCATAGGGCCAGTGCAATAAATAGGGATAATATTATTCCTTCTAAACATAAGAGTGCGGAGAGTAGGTGGGTCCGGTGAAATGCCAGTCCTATTAGGCCTAAGATGAATGCTGAGCTAAAGCTAAAATGTACGGGTGTCATAAGGGGGCCGTGGAATTAAACCACGATTTTCTGAGCCGAAATCAGGGGTCTTGTTTTGGACTAGTTCCCTACTCTGCTCATTCTAAGCCACCGTGAGTTCATTCATAAATTAGTCCCAGGGTTAATAAGATTAGGACTGTTGTGGCTCAGAAGAATGTTCCAGTAGGATTGTTAAGTTGGTCCCCTCAGGGTAATGGGAGGAGAAGGGCAATTTCTAGGTCAAAGAGAAGAAATAAAATAGCTACTAGGAAGAAGCGTAAAGAAAATGGCAATCGGGCAGATCCCAGGGGGTCAAATCCACATTCGTATGGCGATAGCTTTTCTGCGTCTGGATTTATTTGTGGGAGTCAGAAAGAAATGGTTGCTAAAATTAGTGAAAGGGCGGCTGTAATAGTTAAAATGGTTATAATTAGATTCATTATCTTTCCTTGGGGTTTAACCAAGACTGTGTGATTGGAAGTCACTTGTACTAACTTTAATACTAGAAAGATTATGAGCCTCATCAATAGATAGACACGTAGAGGAATAGTCATACTACGTCGACAAAGTGTCAGTATCAGGCAGCGGCTTCAAAGCCGAAATGGTGTTCAGATGTAAAGTGGTATTGGATTTGGCGTAGAAGGCATACTGCTAGGAAGGTTGATCCGATAATAACATGGAGTCCATGGAATCCTGTAGCTACAAAGAATGTTGAGCCATATACTCCGTCTGCAATTGTGAAGGGTGCTTCGTAATATTCCATAGCTTGGAGAGCAGTAAAGTAGAGTCCAAGTAGAATGGTTAATGCTAAGGATTGAATAGCCTGTTTTCGTTCCCCTTCTATAATGCTGTGGTGGGCTCATGTAACTGTAACCCCGGATGCTAATAGTACAGCTGTGTTGAGAAGGGGCACTTCAAATGGGTCTAGGGGGGTGATTCCTGTGGGAGGTCAGCATCCACCTAGTTCTGGGGTAGGTGCTAAACTTGAGTGGTAGAATGCTCAGAAGAATCCTAGGAAGAAGAATACTTCGGAGGTAATAAATAAGATTATTCCGTATCGTAGTCCTTTTTGTACTGGGGGTGTGTGGTGGCCTTGGAAGGTTCCTTCTCGAATGATGTCACGTCATCATTGATATATAGTAAGAAGTAGGAGAATTAGTCCTAGAGTTATTAATGTTGTTGAGTGGAAGTGAAATCAGATTGCTAAGCCGGATGTTATTAGTAGGGCAGCGATAGCTCCGGTTAGTGGTCATGGGCTTGGATCAACTATATGATAGGCATGTGCTTGGTGGGCCATTAAACGTTTTCTTGTAGGTATAGGCTTAGAAGAAGTACAAATACATAAGCTTGAATTATTGCTACGGCTACTTCTAATAGTGTTAGTAAAAATAATACTGTGGCGGTTAGAATTGCTACTGTTGGTATCATTGGTAGGAGGACAAATACAGCTGTGGCAATAAGTTGAATTAGAAGGTGGCCTGCAGTTAAGTTGGCTGTGAGTCGGACTCCTAGGGCTAATGGTCGAATAAGTAGACTAATTGTTTCGATAATAATTAGTACTGGAATCAGTGGGATGGGTGTACCTTCTGGTAACAGGTGACCTAAAGCTACTGTTGGTTGATTTCGCATTCCGATAATTACTGTAGCAAGTCATAGTGGTACAGCAAATCCTATGTTGAGTGATAGTTGTGTCGTTGGTGTAAAGGTATATGGCAGGAGTCCTAACATGTTAATTGTAATTAAGAAAATTATTAGGGAGGCTAGTAGTAGGGCTCATTTATGTCCCCCTACATTTAGTGGGAGTATTAGTTGATTTGTAAATCGATTAATAAATCATCCTTGAATTGTAATAAGGCGGTTATTAATTCATCGAGATGATGAAGTTGGGTAAAGTACTCAGGGTAGTGCAATTGCGATGGCAATTAGTGGGATTCCTAGGTAGGATGGGCTTGCAAATTGGTCGAAGAAGCTTACTATCATGGTCAGTCTCAGGATTCAGTTTTGTGTTTTTCAGCACTTACTGGGGTTGGTTCATTTGGTGAGATGTGGCTTAAGATTTTAGTTGGAATAATAGTTAAGAAAACTAGTCAAGAAAATACTAAGATTGCAAATCAAGGGCCTGGGTTTAATTGTGGCATTTCACTAGAGGTGGTCGGGAATCACCAATCTTTGGCTTAAAAGGCCAACGCTTTGTCCAATATTTAGCTTCCTAGCGAGGCGTCTTCTAGTATTAGTGAGGATCAGTTTTCGAAGTGTTCTAGTGGTACTGCTTCAACTACAATTGGTATAAAGCTATGATTTGCTCCGCAGATTTCAGAGCATTGTCCGTAGAATACTCCTGGGCGTGAGGCGATGAAAGCAGTTTGATTTAGTCGGCCTGGGACTGCGTCTATTTTTACACCTAAAGATGGAACGGCTCAGGAGTGTAGTACGTCTTCAGCGGATACCAAGACACGGACTGGGGACTCTATTGGGACAACTATTCGGTGGTCTGTTTCTAAGAGTCGGAATTGTCCTGGGGCAAGGTCTTGGGTAGGTACTATATAAGAGTCAAATCCTAGGTTTTCGTAATCTGTATATTCATAGCTTCAATATCATTGGTGTCCTATTGCTTTGATTGTTAGGTGAGGATCATTAATTTCGTCCATAAGGTAAAGAATTCGTAGGGATGGTAGAGCAATTAATACTAAAATAACGGCTGGTAGAATAGTTCATACAATTTCGATTTCTTGGGAGTCTAAAATATATTTATTAGTAAGTTTGGTTGATACCATTGCAATAATAATATATAGCACTAGGGTGCTAATTAAAAACACAATTATTAATGCGTGGTCATGGAAGTGAAGAAGTTCTTCCATAACGGGTGATGCCGCGTCTTGGAATCCTAGTTGCGTTGGGTGTGCCATTAATTTTAAGTGTAAGACATGCAGGGGTTTAACCTACAATTTCACCTTGACAAGGTGATGTAATTTTCATTTTACTAATGTCTTTAGAAGGAAGTGACAGAGTGGTTATGTGGTTGGCTTGAAACCAGCATATGGGGGTTCAATTCCTCCCTTTCTCGTTAATTTGATTGAATTTGAACAAATGCTGGTTCCTCGTATGTGTGGTAAGGAGGGGGGCAGCCATGGAGTCATTCCACATTTGTTATTGTTAGTTCTACAGATAACACTTCTCGTTTAGCGGCGAAGGCTTCTCATAGAATAAATAGGAACATAATTACCGCTACTAGGGAGATTAGGGATCCGATAGATGATACTGTATTTCATAGGGCATAAGCGTCTGGATAATCAGAATACCGTCGTGGTATTCCTGCTAGACCTAGGAAGTGTTGTGGGAAGAATGTGAGGTTAACTCCAATAAATATAACCCCAAAGTGGATTTTTGTTCAAGCGCTATGTAGAGTGTACCCTGTTAGTAGGGGAAATCAGTGTACAAAGGCTGCCATAATTGCGAATACGGCACCCATTGATAGTACATAGTGGAAATGTGCTACTACATAGTAGGTGTCGTGGAGAACAATATCAAGTGATGAATTAGAGAGGACAATTCCTGTAAGTCCTCCCACTGTAAACAGGAAAATGAATCCTAGGGCTCATAGTATTGGTGTTTCTCATTTAATTGATCCTCCGTGAAGTGTAGCCAGTCAGCTAAATACTTTTACACCCGTTGGAATTGCGATGATTATTGTTGCGGATGTAAAATATGCACGGGTGTCTACGTCCATTCCGACGGTAAACATATGGTGGGCTCATACAATGAACCCTAGGAGGCCAATGGCCATTATGGCTCATACTATTCCTATATAACCAAATGGTTCTTTTTTACCTGAATAATAGGCTACAACGTGAGAAATAATTCCAAATCCTGGAAGGATTAAAATATAAACTTCTGGGTGACCAAAGAATCAGAATAAGTGTTGATAGAGAATTGGGTCTCCCCCGCCTGCGGGATCAAAGAATGTGGTGTTAAGATTTCGATCTGTTAAAAGCATTGTGATACCGGCAGCTAGAACAGGTAGTGATAGGAGAAGGAGGACGGCGGTTACAAGTACGGATCAAACAAATAGGGGTGTTTGGTATTGGGAAATGGCTGGAGGTTTTATGTTAATGGTTGTAGTAATGAAGTTGATTGCCCCCAGGATTGATGAGACACCTGCTAAATGTAGTGAGAAAATTGTTAGGTCTACTGATGCTCCTGCGTGGGCTAGGTTCCCTGCAAGAGGGGGGTATACTGTCCATCCGGTGCCAGCTCCGGCTTCAACACCAGAGGAAGCTAGTAGTAACAGGAATGATGGGGGAAGAAGTCAGAAGCTTATATTATTTATTCGTGGGAATGCCATGTCTGGGGCTCCGATTATCAGGGGTACAAGTCAGTTTCCGAATCCTCCAATGAGGATAGGCATTACTATAAAGAAAATTATTACGAAGGCGTGGGCGGTAACAATTACATTGTAAATTAGGTCATCACCTAGAAGTGATCCGGGTTGACTAAGTTCAGCTCGGATGAGGAGGCTTAAAGCGGTTCCTACTATTCCGGCTCAGGCACCAAATACTAGATAAAGGGTACCAATGTCTTTGTGGTTGGTAGAGAAGAATCAGCGCGTGATTGCCACAGGTAGGGTAGCCGAGTGTTTAGGCGGTGGGTTGTAGCCCCGAAGACAGAGGTTTAAGTCCTCTTCCTATCAGCCCCGTGGTGAAGAAAACATATTGGATTGCAAATCCGAAGACGTAGATTAATACTCTGCCGGGGCTTTTCCCGCCTTTCTGAGTTAAACGGCGGGAAAAGTAGATGGATGCTCGCTGGCTTGAGCGCTTAGCTGTTAACTAAGAGTTTGTAGGATCGAGGCCTTCCCATCTAGTAAGGCCTTAGCTTAATAAAAGTATCTGATTTGCAATCAGGAGATGCGAGTTGATCTCTCGTAGGTCTTAATCAGGGACTAGAAGATTTTCACTTCTACTTAAAGCTTTGAAGGCTTTTGGTCTAATATTATCCTAAGTCCCTAGGTGGCTAGTATTAGAATGGTTGGGGTCATTGGCAGTAGTCCAAGGGTGGCTATGGTAAATAGGGCTAGAGGTATGGAGGTTTGGGTTGTTTGGGTTCGTCAGGGGGTGGTTGAGTTGGTTGTGTTGGGGGAGATGGTTAATGTTATCGCGTAGCATAGTCGTAGGTAGAAGTATAGGCTAATTAGGGCGGCTAGGGCTATGATTGTGGCGATAATGGGGAGATCTTGTTTTGTCAGTTCTTGTAAAATTAATCATTTTGGTATAAACCCTGTGAGCGGCGGTAGGCCGCCTAGTGATAATAATACTAGGGCAGTTGTTGCCGTTAGGATGGGGTTTTTTGATCAGGTTGTTGCTAGCGTGCTTAGTTTAGTTGTCAGTGACATTTTTAGGGTTGGGAATGCTGCGGAGGTCATGATAATATATGTCCCTAGTGCAATTAGGGTGAGTTGGGGGGCGTATTGGATTACAATAATTATTCACCCTATGTGTGCAATTGAGGAGTAGGCTAGGATCTTTCGTAGCTGGGTTTGGTTCAGGCCTCCTCACCCGCCCACTAATGTAGATGTTACCCCTAGTAATGTTAATAGTAGCGGGTCGATGTTTTGTGCTGTTTGGATGATAAGTGCGAAGGGGGCAAGTTTTTGTCATGTGGAGAGAATAAGTCCTGTTAATAGATCTAATCCTTGTATAACTTCGGGCATTCAGAAGTGTATTGGTGCAAGTCCAATCTTAAGTGCTAGGGCGGTTATAAATATTGTATTAGCGAGGGGGTCTGATAGGTCGGTGATGTTCCATTCTCCTGTTATTCAGGCATTTGTTGTGCTGGCAAATAGAATTATTGCTGCTGCAGTGGCTTGGGTTAAGAAGTATTTTGTTGTTGCTTCTACTGCGCGGGGGTGGTGGTGTTGTGCTATTAGGGGGGTAATTGCTAGTGTGTTAATTTCTAGGCCTATTCAAGCTAGAAGTCAGTGAGAGCTGGCGAAGGTTAGAGTAGTTCCTAGTCCTAGGCTGGATAGTAAAATTATAAGTACATATGGGTTCATTGGCGGAGGAGGGACTTTAACCGTCATGTTCGGGGTATGGGCCCGAAAGCTTTATTAGCTGACCCCGCCTTAGAAAGTGGTGTAAAGGAAGCACCAGGAGTTTTGATCTCCTGAGTATGGGTTCAATTCCCTTCTTTCTAGGAACTGAGGGGATTTTAACCCCTGTAATTCACTCTATCAAAGTGGTCCTTGGGTGCTCAGGCACAGTTCCTTAGTTATAGTTGTGGGGGGAGCCCCGCTAGTGCAATTGGCAGAGCGGTATGTCATAGTACAAAGGCTAGTGTGAGAGGGAGGAAATTTTTTCATACTAGGTGTATTAGTTGGTCATAACGGAATCGTGGGTACGAGGCTCGTACTCATAGGAATAGAATGGATAGTAGTGCAGCTTTAGTTATGAGGTTGATTGTTGTAAGTTCTGGTATGTTTGGGATGTGTGAGGCTCCTAAAAATAGGACAGCTGAGAGGGTGTTTATTAGAAGAATGTTGGCGTATTCGGCTAGAAAGAAAAGTGCAAATGGTCCTCCTGCATATTCTACGTTAAAGCCGGAAACTAGTTCAGACTCTCCTTCTGTTAGGTCGAATGGTGCTCGGTTTGTTTCGGCCAGTGTTGAGATATACCATATTGCGGCTAAGGGCCAGGCGGGGATTAGTAATCAGATGCTTTCCTGAGTGGTATTAAATGTTTGTAGTGTATATCCCCCTGAAAAAATAATAACGGATAAAAGGATAAGTCCTAAGCTGACTTCATATGAGATCGTTTGGGCTACGGCTCGTAGTGCTCCAATTAGGGCGTATTTCGAATTTGATGCTCATCCTGATCCCAGGATTGAGTATACTGCAAGGCTTGATAGGGCCAGAATAAAGAGGATCCCCAGGTTAAGATCAGTTACTGGGTGAGGTATAGGTATTGGTGCCCATAAGGTCATGGCTAGGGTTAGTGCTAGCACTGGAGCAGCTAAAAACAGAAATGGGGAGGATGTAGATGGGCGGACGGGTTCTTTAATGAAGAGTTTTACTCCGTCAGCAATTGGTTGTAGTAATCCGTATGGGCCTACCACGTTTGGCCCTTTTCGTAGTTGCATGTATCCTAATACCTTTCGTTCAATAAGTGTTAGGAAGGCTACTGCTAAAAGTACGGGTACGATGTAGGCTAAGGGGTTAATTAGGTGGGTTATTAGGGTGTTTAGCATAAACTGGGAAGAGGATTTGAACCTCTGGTTAAAAGGGCTTAGGCCTTTCGCAATTTACCATGCTCTGCCACCCCAGTATGTCCTTATTTTGGCCAGCTGGGGTTTTGGCCCTCCCTTTATTTTATTTATTTGTTTTCATAAATTAGGGGTGGGGCGTGCCTTGAGCATTGGCCCCTCTTTTCCGATCCTTTCGTACTAGGAAAAGTAGCGTTACAGATAGAAACTGACCTGGATTGCTCCGGTCTGAACTCAGATCACGTAGGACTTTAATCGTTGAACAAACGAACCCTTAATAGCGGCTGCACCATTAGGATGTCCTGATCCAACATCGAGGTCGTAAACCCCCTCGTCGATATGGACTCTGGGAGAGGATTGCGCTGTTATCCCTAGGGTAACTTGGTTCGTTGATCGGCTTGTACTAGCCGGATCATATTTGGTCAGATGTTCTGTGGCTTAGAGATGTCTCTCTTAGTTTTAGGAAATTCTCCCTCTCCACCTGGAGGCTTTTTTTTCCTCCGTGGTCGCCCCAACCGAAGGTAAAATCTCATGTCCCACAAAGTTTTTACTTTTTATTGAGTTGCTTAACGTGGTTGAGTTTTGTACCTTAAGCTCCAAAGGGTCTTCTCGTCTTGTATTATTATACCCGCTTCTGCACGGGTAGATCAATTTCACTGACTGGAAAGGGGAGACAGTTAAGCCCTCGTTTAGCCATTCATACAGGTCTCTATTTAAAAGACAAGTGATTGCGCTACCTTTGCACGGTCAAAATACCGCGGCCGTTGAACTTGTAGTCACTGGGCAGGCTGGACCTCCTATACTTGGTTGTGTTGCAGGAGGCGATGTTTTTGGTAAACAGGCGAGGCTTGTGTTTGCCGAGTTCCTTCCTTTTCTTTTAGTCTTTCCTTTGTTGCACTCCAGTGTGGGGGTAACGATATTTAGGTTGTGGGTTTTTCTAGGTTTTTTTGTGATACCACATTGCTCTCTTTGGTTGAGTTCGTTAGTTGCCAATGGCTTGTCCGATTTGGCTTACACTTGTGCTTGGAGAAGGGCGGGCCTTCTTGTTACTCATTTTAGCATAATCTCTTCCATGTGGGCATGGGTTGGCCTAATAGTATTTAGGGGAGTAAGATATATTATCAGGATAATAAACTTCTATCTGTCTGAGCTTTAACGCTTTCTATCTAGGTGGCTGCTTTTAGGCCCACTAGAACAGTATGTTTTATGTATTATGATCTTTATCCTCCTAGAAAGGTTGTATCCTTTGTCAAAGGGGCTGTACCCCCTTTAACTAACTCTCGTATGTTTCTCTTGTTGTCTTATTAATGTTTATTTGATTTGGGGAGCACGAGGCTGAACTTCTATCCATTTCTTAGGCAACCAGCTATCACCAGGTTCGGTAGGTCTGTCACTTCTACCCGGAGCTCTTCCCACTCTTTTGCCACAGAGACGGGTTGGCCCTCAATAGGCTGTCTCGGGGTAGCTCACCTGGTTTCGGGGTTTCAAACTAAAGGTCTCTTTGCTTGGGTGTACTGGCTAAATCATGATGCAAAAGGTACAAGGTTTAATCTTTGCTTTTTATTGCTTATATGGGTTATTTCATTTCTCTTTCAGCTTTCCCTTGCGGTACTATTTCTATTGCTTTGTGGAACCTTTTCTGTCGCCCATACTCAGGTAAAAGAATGATTTAATTTTTAGTGTTAGGTCTATCTTATTTTATTTATACTGTTTAGTTATTAGGTAGTTAAGCTAGCTGTTTGGCTCAGGGCGATCCAACTTGCATGGATGTCTTCTCGGTGTAAGTGAGATGCTTGACTAACTCAGCCACACCCTGGGTTTGATCCAAGTGCACCTTCCGGTACACTTACCGTGTTACGACTTGCCTCCCCTTGTCAGTGCTATTATATTAGATATTTTTGGTGCATTTTGACAGGGGAGAGTGACGGGCGGTGTGTACGCGTCTCAGAGCCGGGTTCAAAGGGACACTCTATTTCCCTTTTACTACTAAATCCTCCTTCAAGCACTGTTTCATGGTGCATGTTCGTAATATTCTATGTTAGAAAATGTAGCCCATTTCTTCCCACTTCATGCGCTACACCTCGACCTGACGTTTTGGGTTGTACCCATTTTGCTTACTTTTATTACCTTCACAGGGTAAGCTGACGACGGCGGTATATAGGCTGGGTTGGCTAGAAGTGGTGAGGTTGAACGGGGGTTATCGGTTCTAGAACAGGCTCCTCTAGGGGGATCTGAGACACCGTCAGGTCCTTTGGGTTTTAAGCTAATGCTCGTAGTACCCTGGCGGACATCTATTGTAGTTGGATGTCTAAGTTTACGGCTGAGCATAGTGGGGTATCTAATCCCAGTTTGTTCCTCAGCTTTCGTGGGGTCAGGTGGGCTTATTAAAGTTACTTTCGTATTAGGGCTTCGGACACCTAGAAGCGTATGACGGCCAAGGGGCCATTTGACTTTATTTTTATTTATCCTTAACCACCCTTTACGCCGTTGTAATATCAACTAGGGCCTCTCGTCTAACCGCGGTGGCTGGCACGAGTTTTACCGGCCCTCTTAACACTAACTGAGTCAAGTTTTCACTTATGGCTTAATGTTTATCACTGCTGAATTCCCTTGGGGGTGTGGCTCGGCTAGGCGTCTTGGGCTAATATTTGTGCCTGATGCCCGCTCCTCGTCCCCGGGTAGGGGGATTGAGGGCATATTCACTGGGGTGCGGAGACTTGCATGTGTAAGTTGAGTTAGAGCTGATAATAAGGTCGGGACCATGCCTTTGTGCATGCGGAGATTTTTAGGTCTCATCTTAGCATCTTCAGTGCTATGCTTTGTATTAAGCTACGCTAGCTAAATAATGTTAGAAAATTTAGTGTGGAGGTGATTTTTTGGGGTTTTTGGCAGAGATTTTTAGGTGATCACTAAATTGTGATAAAAAAACCGATGCACATATATATATATATAATGGGATGCCAATTCGTACCTCAACTCGTTGGCTTACACGTTCTTGGGTCCTCCTTGGTTTCGGGGTTTGACAAGGATAACAGGATTCTTTGAGCGTAGGGGGTAGGGGGGTTTGTCGCGCAAAAACCAAAGGGGGCACTATATAAGGATAAGTTGAATAAGGGATGAATATGTTATGCACTTGAGTTAGAAGTATGCAGTTCTTAAATTATGTCTTACGATAATTCATTTATATAATCACATTCAAGGAAAATGTTCAACCTTAAATCAACATTTGTGCCTGCACTCTGAGATGCAAGATGAAAGGAAACCAAAAAAAAGATACCCTATGCATATAAAAGAATGCTCGGCATGTGGGGTAATGAACCATATGTACTACACCATTAATCAGATGCCAGTATAATTATCCGAGGGTGGAGTATTACAGTTATGTACCTGAAATAGGAACCAGATGCCAGTAATAGTTCATATTGTGCAACCCCCACAGTTGGTGTCCCTGATTCCATCATGCATGATATTCCTTTATGTAAATGGTTGGTGGTTTCTTACTACATTAATATGTTTGAATAAAACCTTAGTTGAGTCATTCAAGGAAAAATGTGGGGACAATTTCTTGGGGAATAATATATTACCCGGGTTAAAATAATTTAACTTGTGAGTCTTAAGATTATGCTTTATGCATACCTTAGTTCATATGTACTTGCTTTGGGGTTAAAATAATGATATGGTGATAATACATATATGTACTAATACATTAATGTAATATTATGCATATTATGTACTAAACCATATAGGGATGGTTATCC